GAAAGGCCAAACCAACCGAGACTAGCTTGTAGAGCGTTCACGTGGTGAAGGTTGAACTTGGGCCTTGGCTTCGGTTCCAGAGATGGGTTCTGTGGTCGAGTTGAATGATTTCATCACCTCAAGCTTTTAGCTTGGAACAAGAATGGATAGAGTTGACTTAGCTGCGATTGCTCTTGGTCAGTCTGATTAGGATTAAGATTCTGCTTTATGCTATTTCATGGAATCTTAGAGAGACTGAAGTAGGTAAGAAATGGGGAAGAAGTGAAAAGCCGGTTAAATGGTTGATGCTTTCGTGGTTAAAGAATCTCTCTTAGCTAGGGCTAGGCCACCTGCCTGACTATCTATTGTCTCAGCAGGCCTTAACCCGGCTAAAGACGACAGAGGTATAAAGGAAGCTTGCTGCAGAATAATCGATGTTCTTGACTCGCTTTCTTCGGTTCAATAGCCACCACTAGTCACAGTTGGGGGCATGGGATTGACCCATTGATGGGAACAACGGAGAAAGGAATAGGTGAGCTTGCAGAAATCGAGTCGCCAGGATCAGACGAGAGAGATAGATATGAGTTTTCGTCAACTGATTAGATCCTATTGGGAACGGGACCTGCAGGGGGATAGCTTTGATCGAGGTGTTGGGCTTTTCTTCGCCGATGAATCGATTACATTATGTACCGATTAACTCGTTGGTTCAGAAGATGGATTGGACTTCGTTCCTGGTTCATCGCCCGTCACCACCAGGAGATCTATTTTGAGACGGATCAGATTGGTTCCCCGGAAAGGAAAGTACTGGCTGAGAGGGAGGGCAAAAGGTCGGGGTGGTCTCGCTCTGTATCTGAAGCAGTGTGCGTCTTGTCTAATGACGGCGTATGGAGGCGATAAGAAAGCTCCAGACTTCTTGCCTGGACAGGTCCCCGTCTCCCTCACTAGGTCCGGCTATCCTCGGATCTTCTTTCCATAGAATAATGATATAGAAGAAAGACGGTCGGGCTGTTCAGATTGACCTTTCGTTCCTTGGCTAAGTGTATTGAACTAGCCAAGAAGGTAACTCAGGGTACTTTTGATGATATGATCCGTCCTTGGGATGATCCTGAAGCTCTCTCAAGTTGGATTTTTCTTTTGATTATTAGGAGTATGCCAAGTACTGCTTTTGGATGATCATAGGCCCTCAGATAATGATTGTGTCAGTGCATGATGACCCGAAGTCTTAGTGTGGCTGACAAAGGGGCTTACAAGAATGAACTGTTGAACTAGCTCGCGCAGAAAAGATATATCTGTTAGTAACGAAGAAAGTGCTAATCTCGCAGTCAACTGTTAAGAAGCGGCGGAGAGAGGTAGGTGTAAATCATGAATCAGCCAGCCTTCCAACAAAGGATTTCGCCGTGGAGATTTGGTGATAGGCCTGCGTTGGCACATAAAAGAAAGACTCACATTCCCGGATAACCAGACAGTCTCGGAAGATATCAACCATGGAAGGTCTCCTGTAAGCCAGAAGGTGCTACTAAATGGTCTAACTCGAATCTCTTCCTTGAATGGTTAAATGGAACAGCTTTCATCTAATGCCTTTGTTCGGACCGGACTCTTGACTTGTCAACTTCAGCCAATTTCAGGTGCTATAAAAAAAAAAAAATAGGAATGGAATTTAGGGACAGATATAGTCTCGCTAAACAGCTAAAGTCAACAGTAGCGGTAGGTTCTCCAACTCGATAAAGAAGCTGTACCGAGAAAGAGGCACTTCTCTCTTTAAATCTTTAAATTAAAAAGGATAGGCGGAAAGCCAGTCGTTATCCTGGAACCTTAGCCCGAGCATCTTGTTATCATATCTTCGAGACTTGCTGGTTTGCTCTGTATGGAGAACAAGTCCTCTCCCAGCTGTACATTTAGGAAGTAGATCGAAAGAAAGGAAATTTAGATTATCCTTCAAACAGTCACCACTCCCACTCCTCTGGTAAAGTGGGATGACAAAGAAAACAAAGAAGCGGGTGAGAAAGAGACCAGAGGGATTGGATTTCACCCAACCGCAATGTCCGGCTGAAGACTGAAGTGAAAACCTGGCTTTAAGCCTCTCATCTTTGATCCTTTATTAAATTAATATGGACTTCATTCTGTAAGGCTGTTAGGAGCCGAGAGAAGGCGAAAGAGCAGATAGTAAAGCCCCTTAGATAAAAATGCCTGCCCCTATCCGACGGAAGACCTTGGTGTGATCGCTACAACCGTTCCTTGTTCCCGTCGAAAGTCAGAATTAAGGAGCGGTCAACACTGTGTGTTGTAAGGCCTAGCTCACCCCTTAAAGGAAATAAGTGGCATTCTAGTAAGTCTGGGTGGGATCTATTCAAAAAGGTATCACCCAGCTAGGCGAATCACAGTATGTTTGGCCTGGCTGTATAAGTGTAGCCCGAGAGGGCGGCTAGCACTCAGGAGCCCTTTGTTACGAAATCCTCTAGAAAGAGAAAAGCCTCTCCGTCCGGGGCCAACCAGTATGACGATTAGTTTCCAATCCGAAATGCTTATATAATACGAAAAAAAGGAGCTAATGAGAAAGCGTCTGGAGTGACTTGTACTTTTCGTAGAGATAGAGGGAAAGAAGCTTAGTAAGCTAGTAGCACGAAAGTGGCTTCTTCTGGAGCTCGCTCTGTCAGTCCACTAGCAATAGACCAGCAGTCTAGCGACTTCCGCTACGCACCTGAAACCTGAAAGCTTAGTAAGAAAGCCTCTAGGCTGATTGACCATTAATTCTGTAACAGTGGAAATGGGACCTCTGGCGGCAAGGAATGAGAACAGAACCTATTGACAGGCTTATAACACTTCTCCTTCCGCACACAGTCGATGCTTCTTTTCGTGCAGCAAAGCAAAAAAAGAAAAAATAAAGGTTGGCAGTGAAGGGGCGAAGCGGTTACCTATATTTATTAGAGAGATTTGAGATTCAATGTGGGTGGGAATCTTATTCCATAACCAGGCGGAAAGGCTATGTTTTCGATTCCGCATTTGGAAGATCTTTCTATCCTTCTCATCTCAGATGCGCGTAATCGTCTTAAGTAGATGTGGATAAGAGTGTGTTTGAAAGGGGGTGTTAACCGGGAATAGGCTTCCCGAAAGCATTACAGTAAAGGTAAGGAGGTAGCTCGAGTCAGTTAGAACGCTGCGCCCTCGTAAGGGGCCGACAAGGTTTAGGGTTTTATCCCATTCATACATTGATTTCTCGCTGCTTGAATCATATCCCTAGGGGGAAGGCAAGGTGCGAAGCCTGATTTACCTAATATGCCCATATCGGATGCTAGAAGGGCTTGTTTGCAGGAATTGAATCAATAGATGCGGGAGGGCAAGGCACATATTTGCTAGCGTATATAAAAAAGGCGTATATATAAAGGTATCCCAAGTTGGAGGAATATCCGCTTATCTTATAGAAGAAATGCCACATCTGACCCAAGGAAAGCAACTTCACTCCTGGGGAAGGGGTTTGGTTCATATCAATTAGAAGTGCATTCAGTTATCCCATTTTTTTATCCCATTTTTTGATTCTTTTCAGTTAGCTCTGCCGAATGCCTAAAAGGATTCAATTCTTTCTGGCGGATCTAGTTCTTCTAAGGAATAGATGGGCCTCTCGCCGTAGGTAATAAACAGTCTTATGAAAAAGGAATTGATAGAGGGAATATTTATATTGGTTATCCCAATAGTAATACGCTACGCTCCTTAGACGGCTCTTTAGTAGAGTGCTTTCAGAGTGAAATTTGAGACTTCTATATTCCGGATCGAGATGCTATGCCTAAAAGCAAGTTTTCCTAGTCAACGGAAGACTTTACCGAATCTCCTGGGAGAAGAGTTCTTCTTTCTAGGGCTATGTCTTCAATGTCGGCGTAACGACTGTTTTTGTCGGCCTTACGAGGAACTACCTTACGACAATGGTTCAAGCCTCACTCGAGCCAAGGAAACCAATTCCATTAAGCATAGTGACATCAATCCCAACTCTCTCATCTCAAGCAGCTCCTTCTTACTACCGACGCGGAATGGCCCGTTTTAGCTGGCGAAAGGCTTCTTTCTTTCTTCTTTCTTTGAAAATTTCCCACCCGAACTACCCTCTTCTCATTTGTGGAATCTCTCTTGTATCAGAAGCCTCATTTTCAGTCTCAAGTGCCCCAACCCCGCGGCCCGAAGTGACTTTCCAAAAGTATTTAGTGCCGAATATGAAGAAGCATTCAAAAGAGAAGTTGCATCTTAATCCGCTGATCCAGGACGGAGGGTGGCTAGAGGGAGAGTTGGAATAAGCTGGCATGCAATTGGCTGTGGTAGAAAAGTTTAGATGGCATTGGCATGGAAATGATTTGAAACTTCTATCATGGGCAAAGGTGTGAAATGTTGGGTTAACGGCATGGAAATATTATAACGATTTCTCTCGGTAGGGTCACTTCTTAGCGAAAGATTCCTTCAAATAGCTCATCACGAGAAGTAGTCCTTTGGTTCTAGATTCTCTTGCCTTCCTTCCCCCCAGGATCTGTAACTTCTTCCTCTAGAAATAACATATTAACAGAACAGGGAACCCCAGACAAAGTAGTGAGAGTTTTCACTTCCCTTCCTCTTCTATGAGTGGCTGAGGTAAAGACAGAGTATTCCCTCTTCGGCTAAGCAGGATCTACTCACATTACCAGGTCCGGGTAATCCCCAACATATGGTTCGTCGGCTATGAGTTAGGCTGGGACTTCCGCTTCGCCCAATTCATTAATAAGTGTTCTGGGAGGGGCAAAGATAGTAATGAGGTGAGGGGATATGAGTCCCTAAGAAAGAAGGGTGCAAAACAACTAGTTTCAGGCTTTCCCACAAGCTGCTTAGTTCATAGCCTTTCGGGGAATAGGGAATGTCGAGGGGGCGAGGCGGCCCCTTCCAAGGACATGCGAGGAGAGTTATCGAGCGAACTCCGTTGAAGGCTAGGGGCGGAAGCTACCGGATAGCCCTTTATAATATAGGAGTAGGTCCTTCCTTTCTTGAGTAAGGAAAGAATGTGGAAGAAAGAAGCGCATGCATAATAGAAAGTGCTTATTCTACGATCAGCGATTCATTTTTGAAGGCTTAAGCCATTCTTCTTTCTCTAGTCTTGCACTTGGAGTGTCTTGCAGAGGCCAGGGAAGACGGGTGGCTTGGCTTATCGAGCAGCTCTACCGGTGGAACTGCCATTTATGGCACTGCACCGGTCAAGTAGCGCCCAGCAAGAAATACAATGTTCAAAGCTTCCTTCATGGTTAGTGGCGGAATTCCCTTCCTGGCGATTAATAGAAGAGTCCTATACAACGAGGAGGAAAGAAGTTTCAAACTCTAAACCCAACTCCCCCAAGAAGGGCTCTCAGGCATAAGGATCTTCCATCCTCCTTACCGGAGCAAGAGGCACTCCTAATGCAACCCTGAAGGAAGTCCTCCAAACGCACTCCCTTCCCTTCCTGGTGGCTAGGCTAGTGCAACAGGCCAAGTCAAAAGCTCCAAAGCAAAGAGAAGTTCAACAAGTTCAGGTGATAGGTGATGGTCTCAAGACTTCGAAATCTAGTGATTACTTCCACGATGGTGGGCGAGATAGCAAAGTCAGTGTTGACCAAAGTAGTTGTTGTTGGATTAACCCCTTTTGGTTTTATTATATTCTTATATTTAGTTATTTTTGTTGGCTTGGAAGTCTGCTCCTAGAGTTCATCTACCGGCTCACCTGGGATACGTACACCCTGCTGGAGATCCTTTATTAAAACCCTGGAAAGCCACCTCTTCTTCGTTTTGCTTTTCTGTCCAAGGCTCTTTCGGAGCGGAATGAATTCTACTTTGCAGGTATTTAATACAACGATCCTAAGCAGTAGGAGATGACATGCGACTATATGCTATAACAGTAACAATGATTTTTGAAAGACATTTTCGGCCGGGAGTTTGATCAGAGCCCTCTTATGTTTGTCAGACGAGGGGAATTCATTTAGCCATATATATCCCTCATATATCCCTCACTGCTTCCTCAACGTGGTTTAAAAGCCAGGCTAGGGGCCTTCTCAGCCTTTCTTTCAGCAGATTCTGATGCTTCAGCTTCTTCATACTTGTTATTTTGAAAATAAGCCTTGGCTTAAGACTTTAAATATGCTTTTTTTGGCGGAATGAAAGACTCAAACTTTCCCTATATGGGAAAATATCCTATTTTCTTTGTAGTTCCAAGGCGGTCCATTCGAGGCAATAAGGAAGGCTAAGTAGATGTCTTTATCTGGGGAAGTGAGTTTGCTTACGCTATTGGGAGTTCACCTCCAGCTCTTTCCTCTCCTATTAAGTCGAGTGCTTCTGCCCCTGCTTCTGTTTTGGATGGGTATTGAGAAGGAGTGGAAGTTGCAATCATAAGCTGAGCACATTCTGTTCTCTTGAGAATTGTCAACCATATAGTTGGGGTTGCTTTCGATGATGTCGATCCAAGCAATCCAATTAAAGTTGCTCTAACTGAGTTAGCCTTGTTTCCATTGTTTAGTTTAGCTTTTGTGTAAAAGAAAGTAAAGGAGTCCCCCCTTATCTTGGGTCAAGGGAGAAAGGACTAAAAGTCTGGAGGTAAGTCAATTCTCCTGGCAGTGAGGAGGGACTTTCATAAGGCAGTGTATAAGGATATATACCATTTGAGAGCTTGAAGTTTTAAGATGACTATTCCTACCCTGTCTAAGGTGTGTAGGATTTCTCCCAATAGTAGGGGGTCCCCCCCAGTTCTTGTTCACCTGATAGTATACTCGTATCAGTAGTAGTTCTACGAGAGCCATATGAGTAGTGAATAGTTTCCTTCTTGGTATAAGGCGACAGAGGCGAGAAGGGTCGGTAAAGTTCTATTTAAAGCACAAGGGATAATGTTGGGGCTAGATAGTTGGCACTAATTGCTAGATTTCTTTCCATGTCTTAGCACTTTCCCTCTTAGAAGGTTTATCGGGAAGGTCTAACTAGATAACTTTTCCCGAGGTTTTAGTTGCAGTGAATGAAGATTTCTTCTTTAAGGGAAAAGGTCTATCAGCAGTTGCAGAAGTTGCACTTTCTTTCTTGGTCCCGGCCCCGTATCAATTGGCCTTGCCTACTTCAATGCCAATGCCTGGTAAACATGTAGAAAAGACAGTTGAGAAGGCGGGCGCTCTTTTCATCCAACTAGAAATATCATAAGAGAAGAAATCTCTGACGCCTAAAACTCCCATGCCTTTCTTGGAAAAACCAAGGCCATTTCCGACAAGTCTTTCTTCATTTTTTGGGGGGAGCAGAGTAGTCCAAAAGTCAACCACACAAAATGATTGTTCTAGAATGTCTATTCCTCACAATTGCTCCTTGTGATGCAGCAGAACCATGGCAATTAGGATCTCAAGATGCAGCAACACCTATGATGCAAGGAATTATAGACTTACATCACGATATCTTTTTCTTTTTGATTCTGATTTTTGTTTTCGTATCATGGATCTTGGTTCGCGCTTTATGGCACTTCCACTATCAAAAAAATCCAATCCCGCAAAGAATTGTTCATGGAACTACTATCGAGATTCTGTGGACCATATTTCCGTCTATCATCCTGATGTTCATTGCTATACCATCATTTGCTCTTTTATATTCAATGGACGAGGTAGTAGTAGATCCAGCCATTACTATCAAAGCTATTGGACATCAATGGTATTGGACTTATGAGTATTCGGACTATAACAGTTCCGATGAACAGTCACTCACTTTTGACAGTTATACGATTCCAGAAGATGATCCAGAATTGGGTCAATCACGTTTATTAGAAGTGGACAATAGAGTGGTTGTACCAGAAAAAACTCATTTACGTATTATTGTAACACCTGCTGATGTACCTCATAGTTGGGCTGTACCTTCCTTAGGTGTCAAATGTGATGCTGTACCTGGTCGTTTAAATCAGACCTCTATTTCGGTACAACGAGAAGGAGTTTACTATGGTCAGTGCAGTGAGATTTGTGGAACTAATCATGCCTTTATGCGTGCGCCCGGAAACATAGGCCGACTGCTGAGCCCACTCTGGCTCAGCCGCACCACCCCAGGGTGCGCCCGAGAAGCAAGCTATTACAGCGAGCGGCTGGAGCAGTATGGAGCCGAGGAGCAAGGCAGTAGATAAGATAGAAGAAGGGGCCAGGCTCCCGGTGGAGGAGAGGAGACGGTTAGGATAACGAACTTGAAACGCGGAGCCCGAGCGGCCGGCGAGCGAGTGGTTAGTGGTCAATAGCGCCCTAGTTGATGGCATTCCTCTCTGCGGCTGGCACTCGAGGAACCACGGGACACTCCATACAGAGCAAGCAAGTCTTAGGGATGAGACGCCCGCGCAAGGACCTCAATTCTCATTAGGAGGTCAAACCAAGGACCTATGGAAGTCGGGGCTACCCCGTCCCCATGGGCAACGCAACAGTGTCCCTGAGGGAGGAGTTTAGAGGCCTTATAGTAGCACGGACTTCTTTTTCTTTCTAGGTCATGCGAAGGGGGCCAGTCCAAGATCGTACTGTTCCTCTACAAAGACAAGAGACGCTCTCAACGGCTAGGCGCCACTCTCTTTCTGAGTTATTCCAGCTTCTTTATGATTTCGTGCCGCGGTGAACAAACAAAAAAAAGAGGGCCGTCTCGGCGGAAGGAGAAGGACCTGCAACGGCAGAGACTGCTGACCCTCTTCTTGTCTTGTTTTTAGCCGTATGTTACGAGTCCGGGAAGCCTCCTCAATTTGAGGGATCCCTCAAAATAAAAATTGAGAAGTCAAAAACCTTCCTCCTGCTAATCCGGCCATTTCCGAACCTGTCTTTCTCACCCTATTCAATTCAATGGAGGACTTCTCAATTCTTGCGATTCCCAACTCCCTGAGCTTATTCTTATTATATATTATTATCAATTCAAAAAAAGGGTTAGGGTTCCAAACGGCAAATATAGGTTCAATGATCTCTTTCTTCGATAGACCGGTCCGGCGCCCCGCGTGGTTATATTCGTACATGTTCCGACTCGCCGGTCATTATGGATATAGTGGCATGGCGAGTCAAAGGGGGGGAGTTCTTCTGAAAAAAATGGATCGATGGGAACCCAACATCAACATAGCAGAGTGGCCAACCAAGCCAAGAATCATCGCCCGAGAAAGCAAGGTAAGCAAGGATCGTAGAATATAAAATTCCCCACGTAGCGGTAAGAAAAGAAGCAAAGGAAGGAGAAGCTCTTCTTCCATTCCTCAAATGACTCTTTTCACGAACCCGCAGCTATTGAATCTGCTGCAATTAGCTCTCCAGGGAGCGACGGAACTTCCAGATTCACTTCTTTCGGAGTGAAAGAACCAAAAGCAAAGTAGCCAACAAGGGCCTTAGTCCTTCTGAGATGCCGATAATCTGCTACATTGGTCCACCCGGGCTTTCTCCGATTTTCTAAAGGGATTTCCCCTGGGATTCGACCTCACTGCTGTCAGCCTAGTAAGAAGGGCATTCGCGGGCAGCTTTCGAGAAGGAATAAGCGGTCTTAGGCCTTCAGTTCTTACGACTGTGAGTTTGATTTCCTATCAGACTAGAAGCAAGTCTAGCGAAGTCACCTCGGGATGAAGTTTTGAGTTTTTTTGAACACCCGGCAATCGTAGAGAAGACAGAGCAGTGGAAATTCTCTCTCCTATCGTAAGGCAGGCTGTAGCTCTAGTTCGACTAGCGTGATTGATGAACATGGGCAGCAATTAGTGAGAGTCGGTTGCTGTTCTTGCTTGAGTCGACGGTTCACCCTTGGTTTCAGCTACTGTGATCTTTTCCGCTGCTATTGATGTTGGAGGCATAAGCGCAGCTATTTCATATGCTGCAAAGTAAGTAGTATTTTTGACCGGGGAATGGGAATTCTCTTTCCTAGGGGACGAGCGAAAGGCTGATTAGTCTTTTCGAAAGAAAGTTGCTAGGCGTGCTAGCATGTTAAGTTAATGGTAGCATAGTCTTGGAGGAAGAAAGCGATGTGATGTCTTCAGTTGCTTGCTCTTTTTCCCTTAAGCGAGTTCGGGCTCGGGTAGGCAACTCACCAGGAATAGTCTACAGAAGCGATAGGCCAATTGTAGTTGATCCCGTCTCAAGGCCCATCTCTGACTTAATAGCCTAGCCATATCGGAGGCTACCCAGCTACAACAACAAAGAACGAAGCTTTTCCTGTTCACGACTCTGCTGCCATTTCATCCGCTACAGTTAGCTCGAAAGCGAATTCAGTCACCCCAGGGTCTCAATCCTAATAAAGGGATAAAGTGAAGTATGCCATTACTCTCAGCTGTTCACTCTTGATCAAATTGTTTCCGGGGTGGAATTTCCCTTCTTTATATGGTAGAGCGTAAGCTAGTCTTTGTGGAATCTCCGCTGCAGTTGTTCACGAATCCCTTTCAGGGGTGAAGGAAGAATCCGGTGCTATTGGACTGCCTGAAAGCTTTCCTTGGCACGAACGGTAGAAGAAGAAAAGGAATACGGGGATTAGGGCAAATGAGTGAGGAGTTCAATAAGCCAAGCTTCTCCCCTGGGTCACGAAGATCTAAGTAAGGAGGGAGTTCTAGTGACTAGCTTGAAGTGGCGAATGCTCTTTCTTCCTATCTGGGAATCATAGCCTAGTCTGACTCATCGAAGAGAGATCCCTACTCTGATTGCTTAAAAGCGAGTTCAGTCACCCGAGGAGAGAGGCAACTCACTAAGCGAAGAAGAAGACGGTGCTTGCTATAGTATAGAATTCGAATATCTTATTTTAGGAATAAGCCCGGTGGCGTCTAAGCTCTCGGAGAATACCAGGGGAGATCACACTCTTGTTCAAAGGAGAATGGCCGTAACTAAGCCCAAAGAAAACAAAGGCGCGAAGCGAAGGGATTGGATTTCACCTATGATCAGATCAGTGGGCAACCATAGTGGACTTTTTTCGTGGTGTTGTTGACGTTGTTGAAAGCGAATTTTGTTGTAAGCCTCGCTTTTCGGAGCTGCTCCCAGCTTACACTATGGTAGAGGAGGTGCCGTGAAGATCTAGGTGTGTGAGCAGTACGAGCTGAAAGGCTCCCATACTGTTTGGAGGGCAGGGGGCATAGATGCCAAACAAACCTGACCCCTATCTATCGTCGTAGAAGCTGTTCCTAGGAAAGATTATGGTTCTTGGGTATCCAATCAATTAATCCCCCAAACCGGGGGAGCTTAAGCGAAAAGAAAAGAGTAGGGTGAGGGGGAAGCCACTAAATGGAAGGCTTCGCTCGCTCGCTCCAACGCTCGTTTAGTAGACAGCGAGTGGAGTGCATAAGCCCCTTTAGAGATAGGGGCGAGTACTACACGAGCTCGTAAGTCAAGTACGGAACGAGCCTTGTCTACGAAGCAGAGCACCCTCATCTTGCTTGCTTCTGGCAAAGCTTCTAGCACTAGATAATAGGCATTCTGGTATGGCAGGAATACCACTTTTTAGGTCGACCACTACATAGGAGCGATAGCGAAGCCAAGCCGTATAAAGGTGAGCAGCCCAACTAGCAATAGCAAACGGCCTACTTATAGCCCTATACGCCCCTTAGAAAAGCGCCCACGGGTAGTGAGACTTTCTATCTATTAAAACCGGAGTACCCATACATGATGCAAAGGTGTTGAGAACATCGTCATTCTAAGACAGAGAATTCCATCCGGTTCGGGAGCTCCAAGGAGGAAGAAAGAGGATTCGGATGAAGAATAAGAAAGAGAGAACGATGCCGAGGCTGAAGTCGAAGTTCAAGCTAAAGAAGGTGCCTAAGTTGAAGCTTAAGTCGATGCCAAAGTTCTTTAACCAGTTCCTCAAGGACAGGACAGGAAAGGTCTTAAGGTGCTTTACCTCCAATGGGATCGCCATGACCTGCCTTAACGGAGCTCCAATCAGTCGCTACTCGCTGGAATGAGGGTAGGACCGTCGATTGGTCGTTTCACTACCTACGCAATAACCGATCCTCAGACGGAGCCATACCAGTTCTCTTTTCTGTTACCGAAACTTGCTAGCCGACACCGGCTACCGCAAGAGAACTCAAATCGCCTGTAAGAGAAGAAGGGAGGGTATAAGGCAATTATAACTCGATGGTTTATGGGGCACTTTCAATAGCTAAAAGTCAAACTCAAAATGCAGGGAATTACCGCTCCGTGGGCTCGAAGGCAAAAGGAAAGCTTTCTTCCACTCTTGCTCCGATCCCAATAGGAGAAAGAGCTAGCACTTTGATGGCTCCGTGTGGTGATTACCCTGGGGTTCCCCTGTTAGGACCTTGGGATGCATTAACTATGCACCAGGAGACAGATCGGGTCAAAACAGTTCATTCCTATGACCCATGGGTTGAGTCAGTTGGAGTTCTCTTACGAAGAGGAGGGAGCCGTAGAACGAGTCAAAGAGGTGGCCAAGGCGTGGAAGCAGACACACCGGATAGCCCAGCCCCTGGGAACTGCACTGGAGGGACTACTGAGGAATATCCTACCTGGCACGATCAACGTAGGAATTTATGACACCGTCAGTATATGGCCCATACGGAGCAGAGGATATCCGTGCAAAAGAATAAACTCGGTACGAAATTCAAAAAGAAAGCGAGTATGACTGAGCTTGAATGGAGGATCGGGAAAAAGGCTGGAGAAAGAGCAAGGTTCGGAAACTCCGGCGGTATATCAATCAAGCAATATGAGAAGTGGGCAGAAATCAACCAGCGGCTAGGGAAGACATAACCATTTATGGCCGATGAGATGGGTAAACTCAGAAAAGGCCCTGCAAGCTCATCTGAATAAGACGACTACTCAGCTCAGAGAGTCGGAAACCCTCGAAGTCAGATCTGGCGTGAAATCCAGGGATACATTGAAAGCTAAAAGGGCGGGGGACGGAGGTGAATTCGCTAATTTAGGCTTTTTAGTCGGATTCTCTAAGGTGCACTTGCTTGAAAGCGGCTTGCAACTATATATAAGACAGACTGGCTTTCTGAAGAAAAGGAATTGGTTTGGCTACTGTCACTATTGACCAACAACCGGAATGTTAGGAATGAATGGTACCCTTTGCCCGTTGGAAAGCTAGTCTTCATAAAAGAATTCACTCTTGCCGAGCTAACAAAGGGACATTGCTATAATATGTCTTACCACCCCCTAACCTCTCTCTATCGGGAAAGCCTCTTTCTTCGGGTGAAGCTGTTCTTGCGCCGGGAAGGGCAGCAGCTAAGCTAATAAATGATGCGAATGCAAGGGTCTTTCAAAGCCATGAAAGAACTCGAAAAGAGGAGAAGCTCTGTCGTAGCAGGAGGTAAGATCAGACAGGGAAGCCAAAAGTCCACAGGTTCTTTTTTTTTCCAACTCTCTTTGGCTCGATGTAATTGACCAGCGGTTCTCTACTAGTTCGCATCGCTAAAAGCCTGAGACAACGACGCATTCCTCTCCCGCTTATTTCTTAGGCGAGTCACTTCGTACCCCGACCTAGCCCCACAGCTCTTTGAGTTTGGGCTTTGCCCGATGGTACGAATGCAGCAAGTCGACGTTCTCAATTCCGAACCCTGGTCAGAAGCCTCATTGGCAAAACTTGGTCCATTCACTTGTTCAACCAGCTAAAGCAATTGTATCTGGGGTACTAGTTTATCCTGCGAAAGCAAATGAGATGAGTGTCGCATTCGGGAAAGAGGTTCATCCGTGAGACTGCGAAAAGAGTATTTGGCCAACAACTCCAAATCGAAATTGGAAAACTGGTTCGAATCGTGTAGGTAAAGACACTTTCGTTTATCGTATGTAAACATCTCGAGATGCATCGTAGCCAAAATGAATAGGAGACTAGGGTGCGAAGCTGGTGAAGAAGTTGCATGAAGAGGCCCCATATTGGTATAAAGGCAGCTGATAAAGCACCCACTAACTAATAGCTACGACCCTTATAGGGGGTTCTTCTCTCGCAATTCCCCCTATATAAAATAAAGGCTGAGATCGGTCCCAGAATTCAATTGTTCGCAAGCTTTTTTTTTGATCGAATTTATAAATGCGAAAAGCAGGAGCAGCTGATTCGCCTAAGAGAGAAAGAAAGTGTTTGTGATCTATGCCTCTTAATCTTCAATCTCAGTCTCTGACGTCTTCCTACCGCTGCGCCCCTTTTTCTTTCTCATTTATCACTAAAACCTAGTGACTCGACATCTTTAGGCTTCTCATTGACGTAGAGTAGTCCATTTCTTCTTAGTCGTATGCAGGTCAACTTTCTTTCAATTGATCTCGCGAATAAGCCCCCGCTACGCCTTTCGAACTCACTCCATTCCATTATGTGCTAAAGGCTGCGGAATAAGAGCTCTTAGTTACGTAATCTCAAATATTGGATTGGCCTCTTTCAAGTGCTCGATCAGATATCTTTTCCGGTCGGCTATGTAGTTTTGGTCTACATCCGCCTAGCCTTTTCTTTGAAAGGCTAAGTTCTTCCCTCCACCTCCAAAAGCGAGTGAAGTCATTGCCGATGTCAAAGCTCCTTCTAGTTCTAGCAAAAAGAGATAGGAAATCTGCTACGGGTTGGGCTTGGCTTACCGACTTAGCATGCTTATCCGGCATTGAATGCTTAGCTCTATTCTTATGGTATTCCATATTTCCAAACAGCAGCTCCTGCTATTGTTGCTATTCATTTCGCTCCTTCGCCTGATTCATCTTCTGAGGGGTACACCTAAATAATCTGTAGAGGGGCGAAGCAGTTCGCTATTGTAGCTTCTCCTGTTCCCCGTTTTTTTCTGGCTAATGCGTAGGTGTTCTTGTCGGGAGGGTAGCCCCATTTTCGACAAACTGCGCCCAGAACTGATCTATATCATACCTAGCGCCTAGGGTACCTTTGTTCATATAGACGCAGAAAGCCGCTATCCTCTCCTATGCTCGCTTAGATGCTCGTTTGTTCACTCGTTTCCAGGTATTTCACTCGCTTGCTGACTCGCTCAATCGCTCGACAACTCTATATCTATATGCTGGAAGCCAACGAACAGCCAGGGATCAGCTAAGATAGATCTTCCCATCTAGGTATGGAGATAGATTGCTTACCCATTCAGAATGGGTAGTTTTTCACTGGTAATCTAGATATATAAGATGCATCCTCCAACTAGTATTCAAACTCCTGTTCGTGGATTAAGGCAGTTCCTTTCCGTTAATGAAATCTCTCTTGCCAATCCTGATTACTCTTCTTTATAGAGTAGCTGTCCCAAGAGGGACAGTATACGGTCATTTTATCCCAGAGACAGACGCCACATATCTAACTAACTGGTCATATTCCTTATACTGATGCCTTCTATTGATGAAAGAACCAATCCGAAAGTCCCACTGCGCTTTCTTCCTGCAAAGAAGACATTCTATTTCGAAAGGTTAATTGATACAACCTGCCCCCTAGTTTTGTTTTTGATTCTATTTATCCTTTTTTGCCAGCCTTCTCTCTCTCAGAACAGAAGAGAACAACCACAGGAATGAGGAAACTCGTAGAGGGATGTTGAATGCTTGCTGGAAATCCCGCCTTTCTTCCAGATGCCTATAGCTATAGTAAAGCCTTGTTTTCTCAGTCCCTTGAGAGTTCAAGTAGCTCCAACAGTTTTCTTAGATAAGCTACTTCGTAAGCAAGTGCCAAAGAGTCTTTCTTTCCCGAGTGTGAGATAGAAAGTAGGGCCCTGTAAAGAGAGTTTTTCTATAGCTAGTTAACGTTCCAGCACCAATAGACAGTGCCGGAGAAAGCGATCGTATTCCCCATTGCCTCGAAGGTCTTCAGGTAATTGAGTCGTTGGAAGCATGCCATAAAGTCCTTGACGGGGAAATAACATCAGTTAGAACGCTTGCCTCTTTTCTGTAGTATGTCCTTAGAGCGAGAGTCTAGTTTGTACACCTAGAGGACGCCGGTTCGGTTCCTTGGTCTAACCGGAAAGGAAAGAGAAAGGCTGCACATGAATCTGACTCTATCAATTTGATTTTTCCTCTTGCTTTTGGTGAATTACCGGTGCTTGATGCAATAACCGGTGTGACAGTAGTCACTCTTGGTCTTCTATCCCTTATCCCTAAATCCCTAACCGCGGTTGAAAACCCAGTGTTAGCAAGTTATAATATCCCTTGTTCTCGTAACCGGTACTAGTCCCGTAGAAGCTGGAACTCTTGCCGCTGTTCTTGGTGAGTGAATAGCTATGAGTGCCTAAATTAGTGGATTGACTGCTTGACTCCTTAGCCTTGGCGGCTCCAGTCTTTCTTGGTGTGATCGTATCAGCTGTTAAGGGAATATCACCAGTTGTTGGAATCAGAGCTCAGGGAGAGAAGAAGAGCTTTGGAACCTTTTAAATAGGGCAATAGCCCGAGCAAGAGAAAAAGGAAGTGACAGAGAGAACTTTCACTAAATAAATGACTTGTCGCATAAGTAGCGATCCGCACCAATGGTCTAAAGAAGGTGTAAATGATCCAAAGGGAAAAGTCAAAGAGGGGTTTACCCTCGACCACAAACAAAAGGAGAGAATGGAGTCATTCCGCGAGGTTAGATGTTTGAAAAGATAAATGTTGCCATTCTGTTGCACGCAATCCTTCTTTTGCTAAACAATTATTTACGGTTCGATTTGGAATCGAATGAAAGGATTGGGCTTTGAGCCTATAGATAGAGGGAGTGAAAGACCTTTGAAGAGTACCATATCCAGGTGATAGGCTTTCGTATAGTAAATAAGGTCTCTCTTCCCGCACTCCGACCGACAACTAATAAATTCCCATCGGTTGATACCATGGTCAAGTAGCGTAGCTGGGCTGATGTCGGGACTACTGGTGTAAGCGCATTGGAGCCTTTCTTTCCTAAATCAATAGTATGAGTTGGAGGAAGGGGAGAAGGGATGAGTGAGGGTTCAATTCTTTTCCGGAAAGAAAGGTAAGGTGCGGAGCGGCAATCAAGATGGCAAGGAAAGTCATTGATAGAAAGATTGCTACTAACGCTTCGCTAATGAGAGTTGGGAGTTGAGTTGGCTTACGTTCCTGTGTTAAATAGCTCCGATTCTCTCCGAATAAGGGAGAAATAGAAAGAACTGGGTAAGGCTGAACTCTTCTGGTAGTAGTAATGCTAAAGTTTCTTTTTCCTCGGTAAGCATTATCCGTGAAATGAGTCATTTCCATTACTGTTTTAACTCCAAAAGAAAGAGAAATCGTAGTCCCACAGGATTCAATGAAGCTATGCCTTTTTCCTCTGCTTAAGGACTCTAAGGATATTAATTCCTTTAGTTAGAGAGCTGAATGGAAGGGAAGTCAAGGAAGGAGAATACGGAAGTTATAGACTACTCAGTCAATAGATCTTAGAGGACTGGGCACTGTGCAATCTATTAGTACAAGACTGGCTATTGAAGTCAGAGACTCTACTTATGCTTGCGGAGGGATGTAAGGACTACTTTGATGAATATTTCATTCTTTAGCTCCTTTCTTTATCCGATCCTGCCCGAAAGGAAAAAGAAAAAAATCAGTCATGAACCAAACCCCAGTTTTCAGGCTCTCATGAAGCCTTAGGGCGAAAGCTATTATTCCTATCACATTGGGAACTTCGCTCACTTCCTAAAACACTGGAGACTGAGGCGCATTCGCAACAATACATCTATGACTAGAGAATTAGGTATAGGAAGAATAGATCTAGCAAATCATCAAACTATTAACACTTCCAATACCCGTACCTGCACCCATACCATCAACTCAAAGGAAAACCATTTTGTCACCACGGAGCATAACTGCAACTAAAACTATTACCAGAAAGACAACTATACTGGCACGCCACCTATACGGGCACGCGTACTCTTTCCAAAGCTAAAAGCACCTCCTACACTTGAGAACTACTACGCATTGGAAACGAAGCAGATAGTCACCATTACCATAAGACCAGCGACCAACTAATGGTTCTTTTCTTACTTAAGACTCATGGAAAGGAAGAAGAGCGATTGACTCTACTGACAAGATGGGTGGATTCCCAACATTAGCCAGCCTATTAGATACTAAACCCTACTAGCCAATTGCAACCCTAGCTGCCAAAGACTTGCGAATACTCATGTTCTTTGGTACCCTGCTAAGGGTGGGTCAATCCTACTAAGAACCATGCTAAGGCTTCGGGCGAGCAAATGAACTAATGGGTGAACAGCTTGCGGGGAAGACCCGCCCTAAAACTAGATAAAGAAAGGTAGAACACTAGCAATACTGGGGAATTTCCCTGATAGACAGGTAACTCAAAATCTGAGTCGGGAGGGAAGGCTAGTAAGACCTCCAGCAAAGGAAAAAGAGACAAGTAAACCCCTGGTAGTTACAGGACGATCCTTCGCCGCGAGAACCAATATCGGGGGAGCTACCAATATGGAAAAGAGAGAATGGTTGTCACGCATGCGGGAAAGACTCAAAATGAAAGCAAGCAACTAATAGACTTCGCGAACCCCTGACAGTACTCTATCTCGCACGCAGACTACTGACGGAAACAATACATACTAGCCATACGAGTTCGGTTCACCTGCACTGACAGCCGCTTAGCAACTAAGCCCTAATAGACAAAAATCAACCAATAGCTGAAAAAACCAATAAATACAACCTTCTAATGTCGTCTAACTTCCTTCTCTTCTGTATTAGATAGGCTTGAGGGCTCTACTCAAGAGAGGGGTGAGTGAGCAAGGCTGACTTGTGTAGGAGAGAGGTCCATTGCACAAGTGCCACGCGGGCAAGTTAGCTAGGCAAGCTAGAAGTCCGTGACAACTGGTATCAGAGCGAGGTTGTGCTTAGAGCCATGGCATCCTCAAAGGTTACTGACCCAAGGCCATCTGACGATCAACCTAAGAAGAGGTCCAAGTCAGCGGAACGTGTAGCATTGGAGACAGGTGTTGGAGAATTGAAGCTCAATGTGGGGGATGTTAACTGTCTTTCTTGAAATAGTCGGGGCCTACCTATAAGAGTAAGGAGAAGAGTAGTTCTCTAACCTAGAGGATAAATTAGGGGTAATCCCTAGCCTGTAGCGAACAACCATCTGGTAAGAGGTTGTTCACTCCCGCACATGATGTCTCTCTTAGTGCTTAGGCAGATCATATTGGGCTGGTTGCCCGGATCCCCGAAAGTGGGCGCTCCACCACTGTTTTTTGCAATTTGTAGGGACCCCCTTCCCGGAAAGCCTACGGGTTTCCCAGAGAAAGAAAAGAGACTCCTGCAAATCCTGGATGGAGAGAAGTGTCGCCTTGAGTCAAAGCACGCCTTTGCACCCACCTTTTCAATTCAAACTAACCTCGGGGAGCTAAAGGAGGAGCGAGTTATAGCCACTTTCAGGGATGTATTCAAGGCCGTCTCTCCAGGAACATTGTACTCGATATGAAGAGTATGCCTCGTGCCATTCCTAAACAATAAAATAGAAGAGGATGTACTCCCAACTATTCCCTAAGAGATTATGGCATGCTTTTCTCGCGAATAGGAGGAGAAGGCTCCTGGCGAGTGTACCCTATTATTAGACGCAGAAGCTTCATCCGTCAATCCGCATGGTATCCGCTAAGAAGGAAAGCCAAGGGCGCCCCGCTCCGTCCCACTGTTCAATACCCAAATGAAAGTACACAAGCCAAGACTCGTAGCGTCATTGCCTAAACCTTTCCTTAAGTCACTTTTCGAAAGGGGCTTTCGGCCCGTGGACCCAGGCACCGATGGGTAGGCGGAATCCGACTAGGGTGGAGACGACGAAAAGAGGGAAGGCTTAAATAAATAATCTGGTATAGTAAGCCATTCTTACTTCCTTAAAGAAAGAATAGTCAACATCGCGGAAGTAATGAATACAAGAGCGTGAAACCGCCCCCAGCACGAAGAGTGAGATCTTGCCTGTCTTATTCTTTTCTGTATGCTCGCCAGTAGCAGTAGCCTTGAAGGCCATCCGTTCTGCTGCCAAACCATAAAAAAAAGCCTACTTCAGGAAGATTCCGAATCTCTTTTCACTTTTCAGGCAATTGGAAAGTTTGCAGAACCTTGAAAAAATACGAACTGTCGAGCTACTCTGTTGGGGTTGTATCATACCAAAGTGCCTCTAACTTGTCCCACACCATCTTTATATATTACATACTATGCCCCTCTCAGATACCTTTTGGTGTACATTCTTGCGAAGAGGACAGATAGGCTAAAGAGAGGTTAGTGCTAGTTAGTCTTAGAGAGCTTGCTGGATGAGAGCAGAGCAGACTAGATTGAGTTCCACTTCCATATTCCAGTTTACATAGGGCTAATGGCTGGCTTCTTTGTCTAGTCCTACCTCTTCCCCCTAAGCTCTTAGTTCCATCCATACACACCTCTTCTCTCTAACAAATAAGCAAGTAAACCACCTTAGTCAAAGTTGTCAGAGACTTTTGATTGACTTTTCGTTCCGGATCTCTTGTTATCCTTTGAGTGGTGGCTGGTAGGCGGGAGACCTATCAATCCTTACTTAAAGGGGAGAATAGCAGAGATGGTCAGAATGCCTCAAAATCGATTCGATTTCCTTACGGCGAGAAAGGATTGGACGGTGAATTTTGAAGCCTGAAGAATAAGATTCTTTCAAATATACAGAAGTAGTCGATGACTAAAAGGCAAGTCCGACGGCAAGGGGTCTTGTCTGGTATAGAACCAGAACAAGGCTTTAAAGGATAGGGGGAGTTGTTTTCCAGTAGCAGCTTTCTTTTTCCTGGCTGAGTAGTTTCTCAAATTCCGAGAAGGGTGGTGGATGGGAATAGATAAGTAAGCATGCGAGTACATTGTTTCAGACGCCGAAAAAGTGAAATCACCCACCGAAGACGCATAAGAATAATCCGATGAATCATACATAGCATAGGGATGAATCATTCCTAAGAACCAGAGTCTAGGGGGGCTGCTCTTTCCCAATCCGAACCAGCGGAATCCCAATCCGAACCAGCGGAATAGGCCTCTTCCGGTCCGGGTCGGAAGGCTTCCTTCAGTGAGTGCGCCTGTTCAACTTCAACTCTTTCAGATGCCGAATCTGAAGAAGCAGCTGCCACTAGAGAAAGATAAGTATCAGCAAAAGCCGAATCCGAAGACGCATCTGCACCCAAATCACCTAAAGCAGAAGTCTTCATCCTAGACGCCACTGGTACTATTCATCTATACTATATATGGATGACTCCTGCTTTCTCCCCAATGGAATGATCTGGACCCTTGCGAAAGGACCTAAAAATCCGACGACCTTGACTGAAAAGCTCCCAATTAGGTCAGTAGCTGGCCGAGTAGCTGATAGACCAAATAAGCACAGTAGCTGTTTAGAGCCGAAGGAGCTCTATTTGGGATTCCATAGCCTACGCACTTGCCTTTAGGGGATCGAAGTTGGATGAATCTCCAGCGGTTCCTTCCATCGGCGTCATCTAACCACGTTAGCAATCCAGAATAACTGGAAGCTCGAAACGACCGGTCAAAGGAATTGATCCGTTTAGTTCTGTTCTTCTCCTAGTTTTATAGCACACCCATGTAGAGGGATCTTTCCGACGCTAAGCGCGCTGCATCTCCTGTCCAAGTGAAGAATATCTTGTCCAAGTCCAACATTTCTACCACTTACAAGTTGAGAGATGTTCCATTCCCAATGGCAGAAGAAGGATGCAACTTACGATTAAATCGGTGTTGTTTACTCCCGGCATGTTCAATAGTGATATTTGGGCCATTGAAAGAGCACCCGATGGTAAACCATGGGTTACTGACATCAGGGAATATATTGAACACCAAACGTATCCCGAACATGAACGGAAAATTAGTTGAAGACAATCAGGAGGTTGGCAATGTAATTCGTTGTGTGTGGGGGCGATCTCTATAAAAGCTCCTACGATGGGATTCTACTTTGATTTTATGTGTGAAAGAGGAAAGAAAAGATTCGGGAAGATGCCCACAATGAGGTCTGTGGTCCCCACATGAATGGGAGAATCTTGGCCAAAAGATCATGAGGCTAGGCTTTTACTGGATAACAATGGAGAACGATTGCCATCAGTACGTTAAAAAGTGCCACAAGTGTCAGATTCATGCAAACTTGATTCATGTGCCTCCGGCCTTACTTCACAATCTTACCTCTCCATGGCCATTTTGCACATGGGGAATTGACATCATCGGAAAGGTGACACCCCACAAATGGACACGAATACATCTTAGTGGCAATTGATTACTTTACCAAATGGGTGGAAGCGGCATCTTATCGAACACTGACATCGACTAAAGTGGCCAAGTTCATTAAATAAAACAGAATCTGCAGATATGGAGTACCACACGAGCTAATTTCAGATCTGGGATCTCATTTCAAAAAAAAAAGAAGTTGAGCAGCTGTGCATTCGGTATCAGATACAACAGCACAAATCCTCGCCGTACAGGCCTCAGACCAATGGAGCAGTGGAGGCAGCAAAGAAAAAAAACAAAACATAGGTCAGATCCTGCTGAAGATGACAGACACATATCGAGATTGGCCCGAAGAGTGGCCACTGGCCCTGTGGAGGTATCGGACCTCCATTCGGACTTCCACCGGCGCTACTCCATACTCCCTTATTTATGGGATGGAAGCAGTGCTACCTGTTGAATTGGAAGTTCCATCCCTTAGGGTCGCCCTGGAATCTGAAATACCGGAAGCAGAATGGACAAGGGGCAGGTTTGAGCAACTGAATCTGATAGAAGAACAGAGGCTGAAGGCACTCCACCAAGGGTTATCAAAAAAGGATTGCCAAAGCCTTCCAAGGTAAAGATCAGACATGTGCAGGGGATCTGGTGTTAAAAGATAATCGGGCTCCTCCCCAGGATCCTAGAGGAAAGTTCAAGCCCAATTGGGGTGAACCCTATGTAGTCAAAGAAGTTTTGCCAGGCTTTCGTTCTTTCCACTAATTGCCCTCCGTTTTTTTGTTACTAGTTGAAGGGAATTCCACTCGTTATGCCTTTCACTCCTCCATAAAGAGCGAGTCAAAGCTTCAGTCTTGAGTTTTTTGCTTTCCTTGCTAGGTCCAATAGGCTGAAAGGGGGTGAGGGCTTGTTGCTTCAAGAAAACCTACATGGCTGGAAAAAGGGGCACAGACAGAGAACCACTCTGAGTCTTTATTCCCCGTTATTGAGAGTCCCATGCGCCCTAGTCTTCTTTCTTTGAAGACATTTTGGAATTCGCACCTTTGGGCTATGACGGTTCTTAGCTTCCCGGGACGGGACTAGCCGACTCAAGTAGGAACGAGGGGTATAACTATGACTACTATACGATAAATGCTTTCCGCCCAACCCCCGTACAAGGGGGCTTACCAAGGCTTACCGAATTTCTTCAACGGCCTATGTGCTACGATTAGGACTTGCGGCTTTACCGACACTGCCGCTTCTCCTTTCTCCCCAGCCTCGAAATGAGGCTATTTACCTTCTCTACGACCACAGACTGAAGTTAGAAGATCCACCGGAGATAGTCCTTTCTTTGACCTACCTTGACTTTAGTGGGTCTACGAATCCGCGGAGGGACAAGTCTGCTAGTGACCAAGCATCGAGTCAAGATAGGAGCAACCCCCCCATTCCAACCAACCTATCAAAAAAGTTTTCACTAGGTTTTATCGGGAAGAGCTCTATTGGAGCATTTGGGCGGGAAGCCCTACAGTAATGGGATCCATTACTTGACTTGTGAAGCCCTGTGCTCGAAGCAAAATCAGATTACTTGCACAAAGAAAGTGACCAAAGAAATATTCAAAACTTCTCAAAAGGAAGCCCAATTTCCTGAACATTGCCTCGGTAGAAGCAAACCCAACTAATACGCAAGCCCTCGGTCACCGAGCCGACCTCGTCCGCTCAGAAGGACACAACCCCGGCCAGCCTTCCGAATTAGACCCCCGCTACCACAAAGATCACTGCCCAGCCACCGCTGGAGCAACTGAGCAAAATGGAGAAAATTCGGTTGAGGACCGGGGAGATAAGGGAAAGAAGAGAGAAGAAAAGGGAAGGTTCTCTAGAAGATTTGCTTGGAGCTGTTCACTTTCACTTGGTCGCCTGCTTTCTTGAAACCTCTTTGCTTGCGGGGGGCAGGAGGGGAAAGGTCTGAGAGAGCGCTTCGCGAAAGAATCGTGTGGCGCGGTGAAAAGTTTCCCGTTGGGGTTTCCGACCCTCCAGGTCTCCACCTACTTGTGGAAGAGGTGGGATTCCTTGATATGTTGGTGTCAAGGCAGTCGAAGAAGGCCACAAGTGGAAGCAACCGATGCTTTGATCATGACTCCTTGCTGCCAGTCCGTGCTTGCTATCATGCTGGCAAAAGCAGGGGTTTCGGTCAGTTTTACCTACTATTGGATTTGAACCAATGACTCTCGCCGTATGAAAGCGATACTCTAACCGCTGAGTCAAGTAGGTCAAGCTGAGTCAAGTCAGAGAAAATAGACCCATATAAGAGAAAGCGTTATCACTATAGGAAATGAAGCAGCGGCTAGCACGCTAAGCTAAAATCAACCACTTGGAGAACGCGGAGCCTTTCTTTCTCGGTCGTCTGTCTTAATAAGTGGATTCCGATTCATGCGGTCGTTCTCTGCTGCATTGGTCTTTTCATTCCCCACTCGCCACCCTAACAAAATGTTTCCACTATATCTCAGGAGGGAAGTACGGCGGGTCCAAGTAGGAAAAAATGCACTAAGAAGTAGGGTATACAACAATGGATCAATTCATTCAACAAAATCCGTTCGGATCAGACCAGGATGAATGGGATTGGTCTGACCTCTCGCTCGGATGTAAGACTCCCGCCGCCGACAGATGCCCCATGCCACCTTTCGTGAACAGCTATGCCCGAGAATGAATGAATTGTGATATAGCGCCAAATAAGCCACAGCTCTATTCCCGACTCGAAATCCATAAAAGACTTTAAGGGAGAGAAAATAGGGGGCCCTATACCATACATCCTGCTGCCTCGGGACGACTACACCTTACATCATAGCAGCACGACCAAATAGAGGCAGCAAGCAGCCCCTTGTATAGGTTGGGCGCTAGCGCTTTATATTAGACTAATAATATAGTTTCTTAATGTTGGGCTTTTCCCTTATTAGTCAAGTTGCTCGAGGCCGGAAAATTGGAATACAGTCTAGAGGATCTGGTCGAATGGTAGAAGAATCTATGGGTTCGTTAGGAATCGATAGTCGTTGTCTGGACATACGAGTCACAGCCGGCCGGGAAGAGGAGAGATCAACGACGAAGCTACTAGCTACTAGTTGGAAAGAAAAGGATAAGACCACCTTTCGTACATTTATACTGGTCCAGAATTCGAATAGCGAACGAAAGACCAGGAGATTGGATCTAGAAAGCACTTCCAGCAGGGTTTACGGCTGTGTGGCCCTCATTCAGCTGGAAGTAGGAAATCAATCCCGGCACGACCGATGACTTAGTCTTAGTCTCCTTCTACGCTTCGACTCAACCACCTACCTAACTTCTTAGAAAAGATCCGATAGATAGCAGCTACCTAAGGCGCTTAGGCGCCCTTCACCAATCACGTCATCTAGTAAGTCCTAGTACTATGTTCTCCAAGCTTGACTATAATAGAATAGGCAGTCCTTTTAGAGAACAGTAGTTGGGTTAGCTCTGCCTTGTTGTGATAGGGGGCTGAGGGGTGACCGATCCGGTCAGTCAAAAAATAGGTTAACAAAAAAAGGTGTGTCTGGTCTGGTGTAGCTAATGTGACTTTCTCGATCTATAGTTCCTCTTTCTTTCTCTCTTCTATTGACATAGGAAAGTATGGTTCTATTGAGCGTCCGCCCTCTACAAAGTGGTTTTTGAAAAGGTCTTTAAACGACTCTTCGTCTCCAGTTCCAAAACGTTTAATGAATGGCTTTATTCTCTGCCTACCACCCATGAAAAGAAAGACTACATAGGGCCCTCTCAGCCCGCCCTGATTCAAATACTATTCTTTTTCACTTTCTCCTACCCCGCTCACTGCCCTTCAGGCTTAAAAGCCTTTTCGTTGTCACCACTTACCCTTATCTATATGGCTAGTTTTCTAGCGAGATTTCTAGCTTTCATTAAGGCTTCGAAGCCCCTATACACAAACTAGACTATAGAGGTTGCCACCTTGAAAGGCGTATCGAAGGTAATATCGGTTGTATCTGAATGCCAATCTCGATATCAAAAAACTCCAAAGAAAGTCGTTTTCCTCTTCTTTTTTGTCTTTGATAGAAATACCTAGCAAACATCTAGGAAGTCTTTCGCAAGAAAACCGGGTTTAGGTTTAGAAAGGCTTTCTCAAGTCCATTCCATTGGGAGACATCAAAGACGTGAACTTATCGAAGCACATATTCCACCTTTCCTATCTCAAATTAGCTTTCTCTGGTGCAAACTCACGGATTCTCTTTCCTATTAGTACAGTTGTTATAAAATCTTGAAAGAAGTATGCCACCTTCAGGACGATAAAGGTTGCATCTTCAAGTCCTCGTGCCGAAAGTACGAGATTCACTTGAGTGTTCCATAGGGGAAAAAGGCTGAAAAGGAAGAAGGGGCCTAGCTTGCTTTAGGTCTTTCCCTTCCTCCCCCTTGGCTGGCGCCAGTACTTAACGTCAACTTGCTGTGTATTGGGTCGAAACTCCTCCCCTTTCTGCTTGAGCGGCCTTTGTCGAACCGAAACTTGACTAATAAATAGACTTTATGGATTGCTCGCTAGGTCTCCCATCTCTTAGCAGGAAAGGATCAGCCCCAGTGTCGTTTTAGTTCACCGGCGGTGGGATCGCTTAGTGTCTCAGGTGGCATTCTTTGGATGATCGGACTACCTACCCCCTAGCCCATTGAGTATATGAACCTAAACCAGTCACTTCTTCCTTATCTGTCGAGGCTACTAGCTATCGGCCTGTAAGGTATGCGTAGCTAATCATACATGTAGAGAATCTTTGACTGGGCTGGGTTATAGCGATGAGAGCAGCGGGGCAAATCCGAGGCTAAGACATGGGCATGTAGAGAGATAAACCACTGGATGGTAGGTGTCGTCCTGCCTTGATCCAGAGCCATTCGTTGATCCTGAATCACCAATATTCGTTTAAGCAGCACGAGTTGCACCGCCATCACCAATAGCGGGATAGGCAACTGAAGGAAAGCACGCTTAAGACAACTTTCGAACTGTCAAATTGGATAGTCCATTAGAACGACTAACTTGGGTGGAGATCCATTCAAGGCGATTCCCTATCCCTATAAATAAAGTCAGCAATTGAATTGAAACGTGTTTTTTGGAATCATTTCGTCATCAACAGTCAAGTCAGAACTACCAAGCTACCCCCTTTAGCCGGGTATTCACTCCTTGAGTCTCTCGTTGCCGATGTGAAGTATGTTTATTCTCTCCGCTGTGCCGGTGAAAAGCTTCAGTCGGATGCAACTTATGAAATGGAATAGGGAGAAGAAATAGCAGATAAGCCGCTTGAAAGTGCAAGTCTTCAGTCGGAGGCGTAAGCAGAGCTAAATGGTTGCTGAGCTGTGTTGAAGCCTATTCTTTTTGTTGATGGAGTCGGAGCTTAAGTCAGAGAATAATCGCCCTAAAGAGCCTGCCTAGTCCTTCTCGAATCCTGAGAGTTCTGTTCCATTTCGTAAGCGAGTCTTCAGTGTGAAGTACTTCCATTCGCCCCTCTCCTCTAATTGCAAGTAAGCCTGACTACTGGCAAAGCTTACTTAAAAGGGCTAATTTGTGCAAGGCACGAACGGTAGAAGAAGAACTAAGGAGGGTTAGGGGAGAAGAAAAGATAACTCAGAGCTTCAAGTAGCTTCCCAATGCTCGATGCACAGGAGAGGCGTTAGAACTATTAACCAGGAAACCTCCGGATATAGGGTTGACATTCTAACGTGAAAACTCCTTTCACCAATGATCTTTTTTGACCTCTTGACGGAAGATCTATCGACAAGGTGTCATTTCCTCAAATTAGTCTCTATTGGTTGATACTGTATATTAAATCTTTGACAACAGGGGACGCGAAGCCACTATCCAAACCTTTAGACTTCATGTTCCCGAAGGCAATGCCTTAACTCATAGCTTCAGGAAGTGAGAAAGGGTCCCTTAGGACACAAGAGTGAGGCGCAGCTACCCTCCAGAATAGAACTCATGCGAAGCAATCCTAACGAGAGACCTCCGAGTTCAGAGTTTCATTTTAGCTATCTTGACAAGAAAAAACCATAAGGAAAGGTTTAGGCTTGCCACTAATTCATCTCTAATAAAGACTTCATGTAGACAAAGTTGGAAACAAAAAAATAAATGCAGCTCAAGCAGAAGAAGCCCTCTTTCACACCCTTCTTCCCCCCTCAATGTGAGGAAGATAGGAATGTTGAGACCTCAAGGGCATTCGATCACAGAATCCATTGACAACGGATTTCACTACCATTCCCATTTTCGGGCAACTTTGACGCTCTCCTTTACCACTGCATGACTAGATCATACAGACAGACAAAAAGAAAAAAAAAAAAAGATGAAAATGGCGGGTTTGGGATTCATGCAATAAGAAGGAAGAGTCAGCCGCTGACGAGTCTGCTAGAAAGAGTGTTTTGAACCCGTTGTCGAAAGACCGGGGAAGACAAGCAAGAAGTCTTTGAGCGAAGACGTTGTCCTTGGATAAGTGCGAGAAGAGACCTTTCCAAGTCAGTCCCTCAGGTCGGTACTTCCATGGCCATGGTAGCCACGTGTCATTACCCCCATTGGCATAGCTAGACGATCTTCACTCTCTCGATCCCTTTGAAAACCATTTGCCTATCTATTTGATCTGACCAGGTAAATCGACCTATCCCCCAGCGTACCGGAGCTTTTCTACCCGCGGAAGATCTTTTATCTTAGTCAAATGATCGATTCATTCCTCAATCGCAGCAGGCAGACCTTCAACATAATAGATCATTGCAAGCCCTTCTATGCCTATCTTCCCCTCTGCGCCTTGAACATAAGCTCAAGTGCACGAAGACCCTCTTACTTAAGCAGGTGCTATCACTTAATAAAATATCCGGGTCATTCTTCAAGACTACCACCTTCCTTCTCTTCGGGCATTGGAAGATGAATCAACTCCATAGTTGCTGGATGACCCGGGCCTTCTTTGTGGCTTGGTGTTAACTGTAGCACTATCAGACCTTGAAGGTTAAGTTAGTGTTCCATGAACTCAATCCCACATAAATGCTGTGGCATAAGTTATCTAGCTACATTCTATTACCGGTTGACACCCCCTTGAAACAACAATAAGTCTTATGGGATAACATACACAAGTATGCCTCTATCAATTGGATGTTTGAAAGGTAACTAGAAATATCGTAAGAAAATAATCTGACGCCTAAAAATGCCCATGTCTTTCCGGACCAACCCAACTGGTGATTTCCAACAAGTCTCTCTTTTTTTGGGGGGAGCAGAGCACGGTTCCAAATGGTTATGTCATGGATTCAAAATCTCTTATTTTCTATGGGCATCCAACGTCCAGTGATATCGAATTTATGCAATCGGATAATTTTAGTATGTCTTTAGATAGTCAGTCAAGTACCTCGTCAGATGTGGAAAGCGCTCCACCTGACTTTGAGGGGATGCTGGATAGAATATCTAATGAATCCACGAAGTGGGTTGTGAGAAGCGGGAGGCAATTACCTCCAGAATGGAGGATGCCGGACCTTATTCGGGCAGTGATTTCGGACGATCGGATTGACAGTCTGGGACTTTCTAACATATGATTATTATGATATCATGGTACATGGCCAAAATAGTTGGTTATGCCAAGATATTTTTTCATTTTTGGATCTAATCAACTATGTCTTATAGTAGAGATTCCAAAAAAGGAAGTTAGTCAAGTTCTTTTTCCCATGCTTTCCGTTGGTCAACAACCAACCACAACTCACTAGAATTCTTCACTACTCCTACAGTACAGGCTTTATGTCTGGAGGGAATTTATTTGTTTGTCTCAATCAATCAATATGTTTCACAACTTTCGACGCATCTTTCGAAAAGATGAAAATAGTCTTCACTCAAGTTCTAGTGATACAGCTTCTACTTCGTCTATTAATCCATCCGGCACTAGTAGTACTACTAGTACTAGGATTACTAATCCGACGGATCGATCTACGACGATTATTATTATTACCGATTATAGTTTTCAAGCGTCCGATACTCAGGGTTCTTCTCCTGATTCTTCTGATGGTATTGGTATTTTTGAGGATCTTCCGGGTCTTAACCCGTCCAGTGAACGTATAGTAGAGCTTCAATCTGATATACGCGAGAAATTGGGAGAGTTGATGGCTAACAAGAGTGCCCAAGATGTTCTGGTTGCGGCCGAAGCTTTACATGGCGAAAGCAACGATATCCCTTTTCTTGAGCACCTGTTAGATGATTTGAACAGAAACGGAATAGGGGGGGAAGCCTATAAGGATGCCCTGGATATAGCGGGGATAGTTCCCAGCCCACTTGAGCAATTTTCCATTCTCCCATTGATTCCTATGAAAATAGGAAACTTGTATTTCTCATTCACAAATCCATCTTTGTTTATGCTACTCACTCTCAGTTTGGTCCTACTTTTTGTTCATTTTGTTACTAAAAAGGGAGGAGGAAACTCAGTACCAAATGCTTGGCAATCCTTGGTAGAGCTTATTTATGATTTCGTGCCGAACCTGGTAAACGAACAAATAGGTGGTCTTTCCGGAAATGTGAAACAAAAGTTTTTCCCTTCGAAAATGCAGAAAACAACAGACTCCAGCTCGAGAAAAAGATTGGAGTCGTCCAATTCTCTTATGAACTTTGCGAGTTCTGGAGATTCGGGAGATGATGATTCCAACGATCCCCACAAGCGGCGTAAACTCCCGGTGTCCTCAAACACGATCGATGCATCAATCGCTTTACTAAGACGACTCATTTTGGAACTTCTCGATGAAACAACTAATCCTTCTTTACGGGACAACAACCCACCAAACCCCCGCACTTTTAATTGTGCCATAAGGGATGCGCTGGAAGAGAGGTTTGGGCACTCACGCTACAATTGGCGAAGAGTTGCCCAAATGCTTAGTCTAGCAACGGAATTAACCTTGCAAGGCGAGCAGAGTTCTTTCTTTTTGCGCGTCCTTTCCTTGGTGAGAGGAGAGGATTAACCCAATTCCGGGTGGGTTGCTTGATCTTGTCGCGGCTAATGGTAGAGCATTTTTAGATTGTCTTAGTGTTAAGGGGCGCTCCTGGGCTTGAATGCATTTGTTTTGGCGTCAGAGGACTCGACAGTGAATAAGGCAAGATTTCGTTCACGCGGGAGGCCTTTCTCATCGTGAGTTTTCATTTTTGATTGCTTTCCGTGAGAAAGGGAAGGGGAGTGGTGAGGCGGGCCCCTTCACAGCTAATCGATCTATCACTCAATCACAGGCCGTTCCGTCATTGTCTGATTTTTTGTTGTCTGATCACACTCGAAACTATGTATCTACTTATCGTATTTTTGCCCCTCCTCGGTGGCATCGGTGTTTCCCCTTATAACTGACTTGTTCCTTCTCCACCGGACGCCCACGGTCACTATCCTGGCAAGAGGTTCTGCACACGCCAATCGAAATGCGCACACCTGTAGCTAAGAACTGCTCACTAACTACTCAACAAGACGCCCTGTTGATTTCTTTCTTTGTCTGTAAGAAGCACAAACTAGTCAAGACGACCGGATCAGCAATCTATGAGCGAACAAACAAGCCGGGAAGAAGGCCGGCAAGCAGCCACGGTATAAAAGGAGAACGCCCGAAGCTCTCGATCCAATCTTTCGTCTTGCGGCGTCTACGCGGCTGTCCATTCTTCTCTAGTCGGGCCTTTCTTCAGCGCTTAGAACAAAGCTCAGGGGCCTTCTGTCGAGGTCTTGGATCCTGCCTTTGGATTATTTGGTAGTACACAATACCTGGTCGATATACCATGTTTCAACTGCAGAGTCTCCGATCCACTACTAAGTGGACTTTCAAGCCCAATCACTAAGAAGGCTGGGTGCGATAAATCAGTATTCAGTCGTGAAATCCTTCGAAGGTAAAGGCGAGAGAAAGATCGTATGAGAAGAAATGAGAAATGAAACCATTATAGGTGACAACCTATTGGACGGGGTTTGGTGCACTTGTCCCTCTGAAAATGGTGCTTCGGCGGCTGGACGATAGCTTGCCGGCTAGCTCCCTTGATCTATCTATCCATGTATGTGTACGGAAGCGCCTCCCACAGCACCAGTAGCGGGCAGATCGCGTACCATGATTTAGCAAGAATGCCCTCTGAGAGTGAATAAGAATGCATCTTTTGGTCCCTCAACATCACGCACGATGCCAGCCCAGCTTTGTTCGTGCTCTTTTTCTATATCCAATTGGCCTATGTGGATAAATCTATGGAATGATAAGAATTCGGCTGAAGGGGCACACGGTCAGCCGCGGGTAGCGCTTTCTCTCCTATCTTATCCCATCAATCCGTAGTCGAGCCGTCACCTCGATCATGTCGCTTATCCTTTTTCCAACCCGGACCGTGTCGTCGAGCACCAGCGGTCAGTTCCCAGGTCAGTCGTCGCATCCACCACAGGAAGTAAACAACCTATATAATCTAAGGCACCGGTCTCGCGTACACCAGTGGAAGCAGGCAGCCTTGCAGCTAAAAGAGCTATCACGTAAAAGAGCTATTAAGCAAACTCTCTGGTCCTGGGTGTAAAACCACGAACAGAACAGCAAGAAACTCGCTCGATCTGGCACCCCCGTTCAATGTCTTTGAGTCCCCTTGATCCCCTAAGGTTGTTCTTGCTGCTTACCAAGCACCTATTAACTCCAAAGAGAAGGATTCTCAGCTTCATTAGTTGCTTTCCGTACCGTCGGGATGCTCTGTCCCTTAAATTGCACAAACGCAAACAGCTACACCGATGGGATCCCTTAACTGAGGACATCAAAGAGCCTAGAATCCATAGCAGCAAGGTCGATTTAGTAAGCACATAAGCCCGTATTTCAATTTGATTTAACGGATCCCCGCATGCTTTCTTTTCTTTGAATGCTGTCCCTTTCTGTAGAATCCCCTGCTATTGAATTCGCACTTACAGAAGGAGTTGTGAAAGAAGCTTGAGTTTCCGGTGTTCTTGTTGAGTTCATAGCCGCTGTTAGAGTGATCGTAGCAGCTGTGAGAAAATCAGTTGTCGCGAGATCGGTTGTTCACGTATCAGCGTACTAATCCTAATGCGACGAATGGGAGTGATGGCATAGAACTTGTGCTGTTAAAGTTGCTGCTTCTAGTGCTTTCTTGTTGTCGGAAGAGAGGTGGCATAAAGAAGATGGCATTCCTAGTGGAAGCTTTGAAGGACCGGTACTATTGAATAAAGAACTGCTCTTCTCTTGGTCTATCCGCTGTGATTGAATCACTAACCGCAGTTGTGCTAGAAGAAGCTCTTTTTGTTCTCGAATCGGCTCTGGGGATTTTTGTCTCTATAGATGCAGCTTTACCGGGGTTAGCACTTTCCTGTTTTACTTTGACCCTCGCTACGACCCTGCTTGACCGCTAGGCCCCCTTCTCTTGCTTGAGAATGCACTGCTGCAAGCGTAGGAAGAATGCTGAGTGAATGTCCGAGCAGGGTGATAGGAATCGAAGCTACTAACTAGGATCCTCTAATATGTCAATTATGCTCTTTGAAAGAAGCAAATGGACAAAGCCTTTTTGCCTTGTTGAATCAGCCAAGTCAGTAGCCTTTCTTTTATGCGGGATTGCCTATTTCCTCTTGATGCGGTAGAAGAAGTCTAGTCTAGGTCATTTCTTTTGCTAGAGAATATGTTGTTGTCGGCATAACCGATGCAGTTAGCTCAAAAGGGAGTTCAGTCACTTCCGGATCCGGATTCAATGATTGTTGAGTGAACGAAGTCAGTAGCCAATCAGGGCTTGAGAGATGCGAAACTTTAAGTGGCCAAGAAAGGGATGAGTGCCGCTTAACTGATTTAGGACTGAAAGAAGGCTGAACATGGATCCGTATGGGGAGAAGAGAATCTAGGCTCTCTAAACTAGACCGATTGGACAGCTTTCAAAGGCGTAAATAGCTCTATTTGACCTGACCTAGTTTTCAAAGGCTTGATTGCCCCTTGGGAGAAGTTGTATCAGAAGCATCGAATGAAAGGTTCTTTCCAAGACCATCTGCTATTGAATGCCCTGCTAGTCTGAGTGCTACTTCTGTAGCTGCAATGGAGCGCGTTGAAGGTGATGAAAAAGATCTCTTAGGTAAAGACTAGCTCCCTAGCTTCCTGAAAAGAGTGGATTCGGTGTCAAAGATTAGCATCCCATTCTCAACAGCAAGATAAGTGAGAGCATTTCTTGCATCTATTAAGTCAAAGCTAAGAGAAAATTCGGGTTGATACGAGACCTTCGCCCTCTTCAAGTCTTCTTTTTTGGGAGATTAGGTGCCTAGCCTCAGATGGAGCAAAGCAGATTTCCCCGATTAGGACTATACTATAAGACATGGGAGAGAGGAGTCGGCTGCATTGCTATTGAATGGAATAGAAGAACCACATTGCCGAATGCAGTTAGCTAGAAAAGCAGCTCATGACCCGAGGGAAGGTGCTATACTATAGAAGAGGTCCGACAAGAACTTCTCCTTTTTTGAAAGCAAGGAAGCAAATGGCTAAAAGGGTGGATGTGACTTCAGACGCTTGGGGGAAGAGGACTCTCTACTACTGCTGATTGGATCCGGGGATGTTCAAACGGATAAGAACAAAAAAGAAGAGTGAGGGTTCTATGGTATGGATGGCTTTGGTGAGCATAGCAGGAAAGACCGACGAGAAATTGATGTCTGTAGAAGAAGGTATTGAAAGCTAGGATAGACCTTCAAATCAGCGAGCTAGGAAGGCCCAGGAAAGTATCCAGAACCCAGTTGTGAAGTCAAGGAAGGAGTTTGTATCGGTATGCCATTACTGCTTGAATGAAGACCTTCACTTCGGTTAGCTTTGCTTGACTAATCTCTTGAAAACCTATCTTTCTACTCTTTCTTTCTCGCCTGAAGGCACAGGCAGGCCTACGGGGCCGGTCACAATTGATTGGGGTCGAGGGATTGATTGGCGCTTACTAGAGCCTTTCTGTGCTTGTTGGATGGGTTGGATTATAGGCTGGCCTGGCTAGCTATCCGGGCAATCAATATATCGTTACCGTTACCTCGATGCATACAATAGCTACTCGCTGCGCTATCGCTCCGTTCACTCCCTCTGGGTGTA